TTGGCTACAGCGAAGCGCTTACCAAGCGCGAAGGAAAGGGCCTTCGCCACTTGAGCCGTATGCGGGGGAACTCGCACGTGCGGTTCTTAGGGGGGGAGAGCTAGTAGGAGCCATCCCATCCCAATAGCGTATATTTGGAGCTCAATATGAAATCCTATTTTCTTGCAAGACCCGTTCGGATAAGGGCAAACTCCAGAGATTGCTTCGAAGTAAGATCCTTGCGTTGACCCTTTCCTGAACCAGAACCGGGGGGGGGTGAGAGGAAAAGGGGATCAAAATTTCCCATCAATAAAGTGAGGGCTTTCCGGGCCTTACCCCTTTCAAAACCACCCTCACTCCCCCTTTTTCAATAAGCCCCGCTCCCTAAGCTAAGGGGCCCCTCTCTGATAAGGAAGGAAACGAAAGAATCTCAATTTGACGACAAATCCGGTCCGATGGCTGTTCTCCACTAACCACAAGGATATAGGGACTCTCTATTTCATCTTCGGTGCCATTGCTGGAGTGATGGGCACATGCTTCTCAGTACTGATTCGTATGGAATTAGCACGACCCGGCGATCAAATTCTTGGTGGGAATCATCAACTTTATAATGTTTTAATAACGGCTCACGCTTCTTTAATGATCTTTTTTATGGTGATGCCGGCGATGATAGGTGGATCTGGTAATTGGTCTGTTCCGATTCTGATAGGTGCACCTGACATGGCATTTCCACGATCAAATAATATTTCATTCTGGTTGTTGCCACCAAGTCTCTTGCTCCTATTAAGCCCGGCCTTAGTAGAAGTGGGTAGCGGCACTGGGTGGACGGTCTATCCGCCCTTAAGTGGTATTACCAGCCATTCTGGAGGAGCAGTTGATTCAGCAATTTCTAGTCCTCATCTATCTGGTGTTTCATCCATTTTAGGTTCTATCAATTTTATAACAACTATCTCCAACATGCGTGGACCTGGAATGACTATGCATAGATCACCCCTATTTGTGTGGTCCGTTCCAGTGACAGCATTCCCACTTTTATTATCACTTCCGGTACTGGCAGGGGCAATTACCATGTTATTAACCGATCGAAACTTTAATACAACCTTTTCTGATCCCGCTGGAGGGGGAGACCCCATATTATACCAGCATCTCTTTCGGTTCTTCGGTCATCCAGAGGTGTATATTCCCATTCTGCCTGGATTCGGTATCATAAGTCATATCGTATCGACTTTTTCGGGAAAACCGGTCTTCGGGTATCTAGGCATGGTTTATGCCATGATCAGTACAGGTGTTCTTGGATCTCTTGTTCGGGCTCATCATATGTTTACTGTGGGCTCAGACGTTGATACGCGTGCCTACTTCACCGCAGCTACCATGATCATAGCTGTCCCCACTGGAATCAAAATCTTTAGTTGGATCGCTACCATGTGGGGAGGTTCGATACAATACAAAACACCCATGTTATTTGCTGTAGGGTCCATCTTTTTGTTCACCATAGGAGGACTCACTGGAATAGTCCCGGCAAATTCTGGGCTAGACATTGCTCTACATGATACTTATTATGCGGTTGCACATTTCCATTATGTACTTTCTATGGGAGCCGTTCTTGCTTTATTTGCAGGATTTCACTATTGGGTGGGTAAAATCTTTGGTCGGACATACCCTGAAACTTTAGGTCAAATCCATTTTTGGATCACTTCTTTCGGGGTTAATCCGACCCTCTTTCCCATGCATTTCTTAGGGCTTTCGGGTATGCCACGTCGCATTCCAGATTATCCAGATGCTTACGCCGGATGGAATGCCCTTAGCAGTTCTGGCCCTTATATATCCGTAGTTGGGATTCGTCGTTTCTTCGTGGTCGTAACAATCACTTCAAGCAGTGGAAACAACAAAAGATGTGCTCCAAGTCCTTGGGCTCTTGAAGAGAATCCAACCACACTGGAATGGATGGTACAAAGCCCTCCAGCTTTTCATACTTTTGGAGAACTTCCAGCTATCAAGGAGACGAAAAGCTATGTGAAGTAAAAGAAGAAAAGGTCGCCGACTGCTACTAAGAACCTAACAGAACTTTTTAAAATGTGGGTTCTAAAACCACTTGTGTAGGTCGAGGTTGATAATTGGGGGGCCGCGCCTTAGCCTCGCTATGAGAACTGACGCTTTCTAACGCCGCTCCATGAAGAGCTCCACACCGACGCGACTACTCATTCTTAGGCGGACCAACCTGGTCGCGGATGAAGGCAGAGCTGGCGGCATTTAAGTGTTAGGCAGTGGCAGCCACCAGCAGGCGTTATTAAACCCTACCGCATCGTATTCGAGATGGGCTTGAAAAAGGACCCGCGATCAGCCTTTTGCACCAAGCTAAGGAATGAAAAACTCGGCTTGGATCAAGGATGGGCTCTTGGTCACAAAAGGGAATCTACTTTTTTTTTCTTCCAAAACCTTTCTTTTTTCGGTATGCCGCTCCGCGAGCAAGGAGCGCCGCGAGCAGAGCGAGAGAACGAAGCGGGCTGTGGTGATGTCAGAATTTGCACCTATTTGTATATATTTAGTGATCAGTCCGCTAGTTTCTTTGATCCCACTCGGTGTTCCTTTTCCATTTGCTTCCAATAGTTCGACCTATCCAGAAAAATTGTCGGCCCACGAATGTGGTTCCGATCCTTCCGGTGATGCCAGAAGTCGTTTCGATATACGATTTTATCTGGTTTCTATTTTATTTATTATCCCTGATCCGGAAGTCACCTTTTCCTTTCCTTGGGCAGTACCTCCCAACAAGATTGATCCGTTTGGATCTTGGTCCATGATGGCCTTTTTATTGATTTTGACGATTGGATCTCTCTATGAATGGAAAAGGGGTGCTTCGGATCGGGAGTAACCACTAGTGATAGGGCAAAAAAAGGGGGGAAAGACAAAGGAAAGAGCAGAGCGATGCCTACATTAAATCAATTGATTCGTCATGGTAGAGAAGAAAAACGGCGCACGGACCGTACTCGAGCTTCGGATCAATGTCCCCAGAAGCAAGGAGTACGCCCGCGTGTTCCAACGAGAACACCGAAAAAACCTAATTCAGCTCCACGTAAGATAGCCAAAGTACGGTTGAGCAATCGACATGATATATTTGCTCACATTCCGGGCGAAGGTCATAATTCGCAGGAACATCCTATGGTGTTAATAAGAGGAGGTAGAGTGAAAGATTCGCCAGGTGTGAAATCCCATTGTATTCGAGGAGTCAAGGATTTGCTGGGAATTCCGGATCGAAGAAGAGGCAGATCTAAATATGGTGCGGAAAAACCCAAATCGATATGAATGGAAGATGCCTCTGGAACTTGTTTTTCTCGGTCAGTCTTTGATACAGTACGTTAAACTGAAAACCAACCCAATCTCGAAAAAGAAAGAAAAAAGGGATCAATCTCATCTCATAGTGCTAGGGAAAGGAAGGAAGAGCTAATCTTTCGACGCTACGATTTCTCTGTCTCTTATGAAATTTCGAAAAGATCACTCCTAAAAGCAAGAGTGATCTTTTATACTATACGATTACGAGACCACCAGACGCGCCCCTGAGAATTGCGTCGTTATGCCTGCTCTGATCTTGACTTAAAGTAGATTCGGGAGTTGGTGCGCTCTTATCAGCTCTAACTTGGCTCCATATCAATCACTGAATTCCATTTCGATTTTTTTATTGCACGAGCTAGCCAGAAGGTAGCGTAAGCGTAGCTTGCTTCTAGAAGATTCTATAGTGATCCACTGGAATCGGCCTCGGGTGACGCTTCTCTGCTCGAATCATTCCTCCCTTGGTCGTTAAGGTGGGGTGAAAACTGCAACTAATGCTCTATCTCTGTCGTCGAATACGGGATACTCACTTTCAATGGTAGGATCAACCCTCGCATCCCCAGAGCCGAAGACTAGCCTGCCCTTCTTGCTTGCTTGCTTGGGGAGGGGTCCGGTATCAGCAAGACCAGCCCAATCGTCTAGGGGCGCCACAGTGAAATTAGTCGTATCTTTCCATCCTCCTATTTGTGGCTCCATCTGGAAAACTGGAGCTTCCATGGGTGCTTCAGGTAAACTAAGTCAACTGAAACTCCAACCGGCTGAAGAAGAAATCGCAATAAAGCGTTTATTCATTTTTTTCTATACTCGCTACGTAAACTCCACTACTCGCATTTAGTCTCGTATATATTCCTGCTGAGGAAGAGTCTCTAAGGCCGTTTATTATTATTAGCGTGAGAAGGCGGTTCAGGCGACTTTGAAAGAAACTCTCTCCGGTAGCGGGTTGTATCTCAGCTTCCGTTGAGATGAGAACAGCTTTTGCTCTCTTGCTTTCCAGCGCCCCTCACCCGCAAGCAGAGGCTCTCACTCCACTTTTCATAAAATGGAGAATGCTGTCTTTTGAGAAAGGAAGAAATTTTCTTTCTAAAGCAGCAGCACCCCGAGGGCTCGTTTCCAGCTCTGCTCTGTCTCACCACCCCTCCTCAAAAATGAAGGGAATGGACCGCAAGCAGAGCAAAGTGGTTTCTAAAACTTAAACAAGCTCGGCAGGGAACTTTCCGAGAGCAGGGCTTACAAAGAATTGGAAGGCTTTCAAAGTACCTTGGCCTATTGATCTTGACCAGCCTCGACTGGTTCCACAGCAAATGTAACTTGCCTGTAAACTATTCCCTCAGCTGACACGACATTGAGAAGAGAATTGCAAATATCTTCACTGGTTTTATAAAATTGAGTCCAGTCCTGGAAATGGTTCGCACAAGGAAGGAAAAGAAGGGGTTCACACCGATGTAAAGTAAAAGCAATTTCCTTAGACCCTTAGACTCAGAAATTGGATTGCATTTGCTGGCCTTTAACTGGCTTTACAAAACAGGCTTTTATCACAGCCTTGATCACAGGATGGGAAAAGTACCGGCCTGGACCCCAAAGAGATCACCATCGGGACCGGTACTGCTACTAGATTACCCCCTGTAAAGTAAACACTTTCAAACTAGCCAGCTGGATCTGCTGGCGAGGTCATGAGCAATTCCCAGATATAGATTTGCGCTTGAGTTCTCTTCAATTGGTTGGCCACTTCACTTCGTACTCGGGTCTTCTAGCCGGTTGTGTAGCGGGAAACGAACACTTGGGGCAGTAGGCAATCTGATCGGGAATGGTTCCTTCCCAGGTGGGGTATTGACATCTGGAAAGTGTAAGTGCAAAAAGAAGATGTTGTCTCTATATGGCCAATCCAACTATGCTAAGGCTACCTATTGATATCTCTCCTATGTGTTTACAATGCTTATACCCTTGGTCCCTTATCATATACATCATATGACCTTGGTTTCTATTGAAAATGTACTCTGCATGCCTGTTTCTAAAGATGTTAGCCTTGCTTTGCTGTCCGGTCAGTGAGCCCCCTTCCACTACGGTCTATGAATCTCCTGCAGCGCACTACGGGCCCCGACCTATCATAAACGACGGGATTTGACCAGGTAAACATAATGGCTAACGGTGGGATAAGAGTCGTTCTCAGGCTTGTTTCCGAGTAACATAAAGGCGCCTCAGGTATAACAGGGCAGTCAAGGTGTGCAGGTGGGCATAGAGGTTTTGTAGTCGTTACCGGTAGGAGTGAGTTACACTTCTCTAAGGTGGGTGGGCAACGAGTAACGAAATAAGATCCCCTGTCAAGTAGGTTTCATAATCGCTAACGTATAGTGTTTTTATTCGCTCAGTGAAGTAGAAAGCAACGGGATAATGGTTCGCATTGAATTCATTTAGTAGGTCGCCTTCTTGTTCAAGCCAGAAGGTCAGGTACAGAAGCTTATGTTCAGTGTTAAGAAAGGTGGGCGGTGGATGTGTGGGTAGTTAGTTCGAACTTTCCGCCTGCCAACAATAAATAAGTCAAAAAGATGTCCACCTCCTCCGCACGTATAAGAGAAAGGGGCTGGTACACAGTTGTTGTTCTAACGACTACAAGTATAGTCCAGCATTATAGGGAGGGGCGCGAAAGCACAAAAAGGAAGTGAAGTAGATTAGTGTTCCTTTGCCTGAGACTATATGTCTTGTTATGTTGGAGCCAAATCTGCATGGGGATGGGAGTCAAATCAATGTTAGGGGAAGGTAAAGTCAGTAGTAGATCGGGCCCTGGATGCAATTATCCTCGCGGTTCCCTGTAAATGTTCTACACTCTACTTGGCTCGCGACAAGACTTTGACGGGATGATGAAAGAAATGAAATCAAACCCGTGAAGAGCGGTCACCAAAGCGGAGAACACCCTTTATCAACCTGCGCGCTTAAGAAAAGGAAGCGCTTTATTAACATAAAGAAAGGTCTCCAAAGACGAAAAGATTGAGTTACAGCATCCGTGCGGTTGTGGGGTGCCCATGATAGGCAGGGCAAAACTTGACTCAACCTTCGAAGGGCTCGTACCTTCATGCCCTATCTGTGTCGACATCGACGCCGCGTCAAAGGGGAACTGGGGACCCCGATCAGTCTACGATCTAGCAGGGAACTATAGGAGCCGCACTCCTACCGGCAGAACAGCGATCTTCCTCCTTGATCTGACTTTGAGCGCCCCCCCTCTCTGACTGGTAATACACTCGGAATAAATCAGGTGAGGCGAGTTGGAGCCCTAGTGGGGCTTCTCTTCATTCCCCAATGTAGGATGATGTAGAACACCATAACAAACCTTTCTTCACAACGAGACTTTCCATAAAGTCTGATTTGATATTGTTTGTTGAAAGGCTTGGGCAGCGCCTTTATCAGTAAGGGGGCGGCGCGCCTTAGAAAGCGCGCAGTGCATAGTTGGCCTTTGAAGGTCCAACTATTACGCATCTCTGGTTGCCTCACCAAGGAGTACTACATGGGGATATACCTTGTGACTAAGTGGATAAGGATGATGTCACGGAAAGCTGGGTGGTTATCCACAGCGCTCTATTTGAAATGCTGTGCGGTGGCCCTCATGCGAGTACGGGAGGTCAGTTTGATAAAGACTGACCTCACTCCGGAATCCGATAGCCCTAACCAGAGGAGGGTTGCCTAGGTCTTTTAGGGGCATGTTGAAAGACTTTATTATATCCATCTAGTCCTTGCTTGGCTTTCCTAAATAGTGTAAGTCAAAAGTCAGTGCTTTGAATCGAACGTACGCTCGTTGAATAGAGGAAAACCGCAGGGTTCGAAGATTGCTCTCGTCCACGCCGGACTGCTCTAAGGCCTAATCAGGGATCAAGTCCATTCTCTCTGTACCGATAATAGCGTAAGCTTTTAGCTGGGAATTAGGCAGAAGTTCGGTTAGCTGGACCGAAATCACTTAACTAGAGGGGCATTGTTTATTTGTTTGCCCCTTGACTCTTTCTATTGAAAGACTCGAGAGTCGTTGGGTTCAGTCAGGGGAAAGCTTTCATAATCACTCTTAGTCTTAGCGACTTCACTCGTAGGTTCAACAAAAAGAGTACTTTTTATTCGTAAATAAGGAGTAGTTCTTCGTGTCGTGGTGGAAGCCATTCAATCGTCATCTGATAGAGGCTCTGTGAATCTGTGCCTTTGAACAGGAAAAGGGGAAAGAGAAAAGAGCTTTGCCAAAAGGGTACGTACGCGAGAGGCGCGAGCGAATGAATTCGATTCAATCCAAAGGGTAGGGATCTATAGGTAGAGAAGATATTCCGGGAAAATGAAACTACGTCCATGGAAGAGAAGAAAATGACAGAAATGACCCAGGAAGGGTAGGTGGGTGGGGAAGGCTAAGCAATCATCTCGTAGGGAATTTTCTAACAATCACCAACGGGCTTCCTTTCTATCAAGCCAACAGGTCCCATTTCTGACTAGCTCGCATATCCTGGTTCTCAAAATCCCCCGTCCGCGGACTCATTCGAGGCGGAGTCACTCGCTGAATAAACAGAGAATTGTTTGTTGTCAACGTCCGCACCTAAATCTGTTGATCCAGAAAGACCAAGGATAGAAGCTACTGCTCCCTTTGAACATAAGTATTAAAATTACACAATGGATGAGTTCTTCCATAGGGTAGGCCTCTAGCCAGATTCATAACATAATCGACGACGTACTGTCTTTTTCAGAAGCCGAGCCCCAAGCGGAGGCCGGGTCTGAAGGCAAGTCTGAATATGAATAAACCACTGAAGCATATGCCGACACAACAGACGTCGAGCCGATGGATCCAGCTTCTGGCGAACGAACCAAAGGATCCAGTTCCTGCCGAGCCAGTGGTCCTTGTTTTTCTTGAGGCAAGAGATCCCATTTCTCCTGGACCAACCACTTTAGGTTTTGGGCATACTAAGTATGAGTACGAGGTCGAATCTGATGAAGAAGCTGGTCCCGAGACCACGCAAACGCGGTTTTTGCATAAATAGGTGTTTCGACAAGTGCACGCTAGCAAACGGAATTAGACCTAAAGCAAAGCCCTGACGGAACTTCTTCCTCTAAACGACGATCGGTAAAGTGGATTAAAGAAAAAAGTGGGCTTTTAATCAATGGATCCAAATCCAGTTCTTTATGATGCCAATGAACGGGGTAGGAGCCGGCTACTGCCCACCCTACCCGGGTGGGTTGGGAATAAGAAGTGCCCACCCAGAATTGTTCCCACTAGGTATGGGTAGGACCTTGGCTTTTAAAGCAGTAAGAAATCCATGAAGGGGCGAGACTCGAAGACAACCCCAGGCCACTACTAATCATTCACCGGGGACTACCCGGCCCAGAAAGATTTGAACCCCTTTTGATCCGAAGTCAAACATTCTATCCACTGAACTATGGGCGCTGGAGGAATCGGTCGGATTCGAACCGACGAATAGAAGTTTTGCTCCGGCCTTAGCCACTTGGCTACGCCTTTTCATTAGACTTTTTTTGCTCTTTGTCGTTCGTGTATTCCCAGAACATCTCATCTATTCAAACAATAGGACCGGAAGGAATGAAGTGAATTTTCGCTTGACTTTAAACCTTTTTATTCTTATTGAGTTGTTGGTCACCAACTTTCTAATCTTGCTCAGTATGAAATGCGCTTATCTGGGATTCAGATGATCCGCAATTTTGTTTACCAAGTCTTTCTCAACAACACAACTTTTTCCCCCATCAATGTTTCATTGATGAATCAATGAAAGGTCACCACCACGGGTACTCTTTGACCTTTTGCCCTGGGTATCTTATCCCCTATGTACACCAAGAATCTAGGTTGATATTGTTCAATAATAGTGGAGAGAACCTTGACTTTTCTGGCTTCTAGGTCGTAGCCCGGTTCTATAGTTCCTCTTTTCAGACCCGCTTCTGGACTGGAAGCACAGAAAAAGACATAAACCCCTTTCGATTAGATTACCTCGAAGAGAATCTAGATAGTTCACTAACCTCTCGATCCCCATAGCAAATCCGATCGCTGGCAGATCAGCATCACCTATCTTTCTGTAAAGATTCTCAGAAGAGTACCTCTTTAATATGTCCTTTCCCTCTCCCTCGACCTATCTACCTATCTTAAGAGCGCATACTCTCCCTCGCTTTATATTAAAGGCGCATAAATGAGATTTATTCTGTTGCGCCCCTATCAATGTGAATGGAGAAATCCATTAAGGGCAAATGAAACGGAAAATCCTCTTAAGATGAAATAAACGTTGGTGCTCTCCCTTCTTTCTCGACCTCCCGAGATTGAATAAAGAAAAAGGCCGACCCGACCGGAAGTTGATGAAATGGGAAACGCGAAAAAGCCTTATTCCAAATTTGGAGGAAGTTTTTGGACTTAAAACAAATCCGGAGTAGAAGGATTCCTTTGCATGTCGGTACCAAAAACCGATGCCTTACCACTTGGCTATACTCAATATGTAGCCAAAGGGGGAAAGGAGAAGCAGCGAAGACATCTAATAGGCTTAGTAGGGCTCGAACCTACAATATCACCGTTATGAGCGGTACGTTTCAACCAATTAAACTATAAGCCCCCTTCTCTCTACTCGCACTTCCCCACCATAGTAAGTTGGGGTTGAGGAAGGGAAGATAATCTTAAAGAAATATAAAACCTTTCTACTTTTTAATACGTTTATATTAGCAGCTTCGGCATTTCACCCTTCCTTTCTGAGAATCCCTTCCTTAAGGAGGTGTCTTATATACGTATTAAAAAGTAGAAAGGCACTTCCCCGCCTCAATGGTTGAATTGATAAATCAATGTGGCCGGGGAAATCCATGCCTTTTCTTTATTTTTGTTTCCCGATGCAGCTAGCCGCTAGGTAGATCTTTAGATCTCAAATAGATCGGCTTATCTATTACGTAATAACTACCGAAAAAAAGGGTTGCTTAGTATTAGTAGATGTAGATTGGGAATAATCCTCGGATCAGAATCCTCTTGATGCAGGCCCTCGGGAGATTCTATAATCTTAGTTTTCAACTTTCCATTCTATTATGTACGTATTTAATACTGAACTTTAGAAACAGCCTTCATTTATTTAGAAATTCAACATAGAAATGCGCGGGGGGCATTGAACCTAAAGGATCCGGTAAACGGGGGTGCAGAACTCTGAAGGGTTTCGCCGGCCAAAGCTTTTACAAGTGGTTTTATGCGAGTGAAGAAGTATGAAAGCCTTTTTCCAACCTATCTATCCATCTATCAAAGTGCCATAGGAAAACAGATACGATCCAGTCTTTATCCCTTCCCCCTTAAGAGTGCTCTCTATCTCCCCGATTTCATGAAACCACCTTCTCCGCAAGCAAGTTCAGACCGCTATCTATATATATATTTCGATACGATCCAGTCTTTATCCCAACCCCGGCGCATTAATCCATCGAATTTACCCTGTTGAGCGCATTAACTACTTTACCCCAACCCTAACAGCGAAACCCGGGAGTGAACCGCTTTTATCCTTCTGGGTCCGCTGGTTCGACATCCGATGAGTGGAGAGAGGTGGATCCTTGGAAAAGGTGGAGACTGGCGAGCACCAAGCAAGAAAGCTTGAAATAAGCTGTGAGCGACCGGCGGGGATCTCTATCTATAAGGTAACAGCGAAGGATGGTGGTAAGTGTGAGAGGTGTGCCCGTGGGAAGAGGGACAGAGGGAGATGGGATAAGGAGATCCCGTGGGATTGGATCGTGTTCGTATTCGCGTTGGTGTAATGGAAAAGTAGTGTTCACTGCCAAGGACTGAAGGGTAATGGCTTTCCTCCCGAGCTCTGAAGCGGTGATAAAGTAATGACTAGGTGTAAGGAGTGGGATCGCTTCGGGGCTTTCTTTATCTTATGGAACGAAGTAAGACCTTTGGGTGGATGGAGAAAGGATGGAGCGGGAGAAGCGAGAAACGCTGAGGAGTTGGGATTAGTGCAATCAATCATAAGTGTGCCCCCTTCAGGTTCATGCGGTTATAGCCTAGAGGGTGATAGCAGCATAGGTGTGCCAAAGGACGGAAGGATAATTGCTCTCTTACTGAGCCGTCTTCGTGTGAAAGAAAGTTTCATGGTGTTTTTAGGATCCTTCTGCCCGACCTATCGATCAATAGGCCGAGTGCACCTTAAGAGCGCATAACCGTATCTTCTTTATATAGTGAAAACCTTAAGAAAAAAAAAGAGTTCCCGTTTCAACCGAGTCGAGTCCGATAGAAGAGCGGAGTAGATTCAAAAAGGAAGAAATAAGATGAATAAGCTCTCCCTATTCAACAAAAAGGTGACTTGAATTGATCAATTGGCCCAGCTCCTGCGCCCCTAACAGTAAGGGGGCCTGACGGAAATTCCACTCTGACGGAATGGAATCTAAGTCACTCCAACAAGCAAACAAGCAACGGACGAGCGCGCTAGCGCGAAAGCCGTAAGGCGTTAGCAACGCGCATGCATCCGTTTTCTTGCTGAGCGCGAAAGCCGTAAGGCGTTAGCCCTTTATTGCCGTAATGCGTTTTCTTGCTTCTTCGGCCCCCCTCGATAGCATCTCTTTAGAAAGGCCTACTAAAAGGCCGCTACAAGGGCTTTTATCGCATCAGGGTTGGTTGTGTTTATAACGGAGAAAGGGAAGATGAGGTTTGGATTCGGGTGTTTGGTTTACCTTTTAATCTGTGGAGTACTTCTGTTTTCAAGGAAATCGGCAATGTCAGTGGGGGTTTTTTTAGAGTTGATGATGGCATTCATGGCTAATGTCGAGTGGGTCCGTATTTTGGTTAATCGAAGGGGTAGATTTCCTGAGGAAGTGTGCATCGTAGTAGATGGTGTTTCGTAGAAACTTGTCTTGTGGGTGGAGGAGAAGACCAGAGTTAGGGCTGCATCATCGAATCCTGGAGTCGCAGGAGCAAGAGGTCGATCAAATCGTCTTGAGGTTGAAGACGTACACGTCAGCAAACAATTTGAGGACGTGGCACATGGACTTGACATCCATATGGGAAGTGGTGGAATGACCACGTTGGTAGTGGGACCCAGCTCAAACCATTTAATAGATTAGATTATCTATTTCGAATTAAAAAGGGTTGTGGAGACGTGCGCAAGACGTAAATAGAGGTCGACAGGTGTCTTTCCATAATTTACGCAGTCATGATTTCAATACTGCTGTCGGAGGAGAGATAATTAATGCTGTGATTAGAAAGCCTAATTGGGTTTCGAATCCAAACACGTTACCCATACCGGGTGGGTGGCCTGTGTACCAGAAGGGAGGTTCCGATCCAGCAAGAAAACGCATACTTAGAGTTTAGAGTAAAGGCTATAATGGTAATGTAATAAACTGAAACTACAACAACAACTACTAAATAGCTAACTAATAACTAATATTAAATAGCCAAGAAAGACGGGAATCAAGGGCTTTCGCGCGCAGCTTGAAACCGTTGCTTGTTGTAGTGACTTAGATAGAATTCCATACCGTCACAGTGGAATTTCCGTCAGGGCTACGTTTGCGGGGTTGTTCTTGCCCCCGGGGCGCAGGTGAGACTCTCTCCCGTAAGGGCTTTATTAGAGTAGTTCTTTATTATCTTAGTTAGTAGTAGTAGTAAATAACTATCTTTCTCCCTAAAATAAAAGGGCGAAGCGATTTAATAATATTGAGTTGTAGCGCGACTTGATCATCGTTTTCGGAGCTGGGCTCCATTACCTTTTCGCAATCTTCGGCTTGCCTTTATGGTTTGCTTGAAGCAAGAACAATTGATGAGTGAGCAGTGGAACCAATCTCCAATCCCGAGGCGAAACAACCAACCGGTCTTTTGAGCAATACAGTAATCAAGAAGTACGATGCTTGCAGGTAGGGATCCCAGAGCAGCTTGCTCGGTCTTTTGTTTGAGGAACTACGTGCGTGCAACAGGAGTACTTAGTATAGGAACGGACCCGAACAGGAAGATAGTCGATCACACAGAGTCATAGAATCACTGAACGAGCCTTCGTGTGACGAAGTCGGATCGGAAGTGACATAATATACCTCCTCCGAACCCTCAACAAAAGAACGTGTGTGTTCCCAGTAGGGATTCTAACGGAGGAGTTTGAACGGGCTTTTGGAAGAGCGCTCCGCGTGTTTTTTTATCCTATCCAGAACCCCCTAGTCGTGAGAAAGAGCCGCTCTACCCCCCTCATTCATGATTCATGTGAGGAAATTTAAGAAGGAGGAAATAAATAGGCGATCTCGCCAGCATGAACCGTCAAATTCTCACCTCCCCTGGCATTACCTCATGCTCCCCGATCGGATCAACCAATGCCCCATCCATGAAGCAAGCTCTCTCGAACCCGGAAGAAGGAAGAATCTTGAGCTTGCGTGCTGATAATATCCCCCCCCGCGGAGGTCATTCGCGAAACAACAAGATTCGGAGAAAGACTTTGCTTGCTGGGCTGGCGGACAAAGCTAGATCTGGTTGTTCCTTCGACAAGTCAGTTCCTAGCCGTCCCTTCCCTAGCCACCGGAGTGGGAATGCCTGTTATCTACTGACCAGGCATTCGAAGCCAGTGAAGACTCGTGGAGTAGACAGCGAGCAGCGAGTGAAGTGACTGAACGAGCCATGTTCCTAAAAGGAGTGACCATGTTTGTTTTCTTCCCTTCTACTGACACTGAGCTAGCTAGCTAGCGTACTCTTCTTATGTTTAACAAATCCCGGATTGGTCAGGTTGATCGACCAATCTGGTCACAATCACCGTCACGTTACAAATCCCGGGGCGGGGGAGGGGGAAATGCGTCTTTCTCGATTGTTCGTCCAGGGGAGCCTTATGCATAGGGGTAAAGGCGTAAGACCTCCAACTCAAATGAGGGGAGTAGGGTTGACTCCGGTCCCTCCTCCTAAAGGAAATGAGCGACATCTTGTACGATGTACGTCCTGGCCGCTTGCAAGCGCTCGCTTTTTCAGGTAGACCGGGGAAACTGCATATGATCTCCCGCGGCATGCGTGAATGTGGTAGCTCGGAAACTTCATTGCCTATTTTTTTGTTTTTTTGCGTTCCGCTTGCCATCTCCCCGATTGAATAGATAGCTCCTGCAACGCTCGCTTCACTCCCAGCATTGAAAAGAGGCAGCCTCATGTCAATCTGAGCTCGCCCGGAGATCGTGAGTTCTTTAGCTGTTGCGAGCTCCTCGCTTTCCGCTAGACCCGCCCTCTAGCTGTAGAAGCTTTTCGGATCGTTCCTATCGAAATCACAAGTTCGAACCGGCCTTTCCTTTGATAGTCGACAAGCTTGACTTATAGCTAATTCCATAGAATTGGGCCGGCCGCCTGGAATCAAAAGAGTTTCGAACCCGTTGAAGATCCTTGTGGCTCCGGATCCCTCCAATCAAGCCGATTCCGAATCGACCAATTCCGGGATCTTTTGCAGCGAAGGCCTGTCATCGAATTCTTCAAACCTGGGGCATGTCGATCCTGAATGAAACTAAACCATGATTGATCCTACTATCAATCCGTCATATAGAGGCGTAACTCCGGCTCTCTCTACGGGTGGAGGGAGGGGCATCGTATTTGAGACCTTGCACCCCCCCAGGCCGGGAAGGAGGGGCAACAGCCTTGTCAAGGCGCGGGCCAAGCTGTACAAGAATCACCACATCCATCCTCATACAAGAACTTCGCCACCTCCTTGAAACCCATGCCTCACCCTATTATACGACAAAAGCAAGATACCTAGTTTTCAGTCTTCGGTAGCGGTGACGCCCTATTGAAATACGAAACCCACGAAACGCGCCCTACTTCAGTTCAGTAAAGGGTGTCTCGGAACCTACGAAATGGATGCCCCAGCGTTCCTCTCGGCCGGCGTCAAGGGCATATAATATAGACTTTAGGACCTGGCTTCCCGGTCCTCTGGGAGGCGTCGCACGCCCGCACAAAATCCTTCACATTTGTCGTCATGGTAGGCCACCAGAGTCCTGCCAATAGAATCTTTCTTACTGTGCCTTGAGGGCCCGCCTTTACCTTATAAGCCTCCGGCAACTCCTGGTGTGCCTCTCGCATCACATCAGAGGCCAAATACACACACGGAGTACTCCGAACCTAAAGTACACCATTTATCAGCTGAAAAGGCGCCGATGTGCATTTTTCCTTCAGGGCGCCGCGAAGAACAAACTTACTACCTTTATTCAATAACAAGAACTTACTACCTTTATTGGGCCATAGCTAAATCATTTCGAAAACGCCGGTAATAACGTGTCCCAGGAAGGACCTGACTCCTTTCACATTCACAGGCGTCGTCATTTCCAAGATCACCTTCACGGGTCCGCTCGTAATCCTTAACGGCTTTGTGTCCTCGTCCCTGGTTCATTAAGAACTTACACTTCTGTGGATTCAGGGACAAGCCGCGCGACAGACGCCTAAGCACTCCTTGAGCTGTTCCAAGTGCTCCGCCCCTTTTCCGAAGACGCTCTAATCATCCAAGTCAATCCTTACAGGCCATAGGCCTTAGAGTAAGTGTAAGTAATCTTCTCAAAGAGAATGATGACTCCATTACACAAGAAAAACGGCATCCGGTTGTAGGCGTAAATCCAAGACGACGTGACAAAGGTGGTAACTTATCCTCTTCGGCGATATGAACGTCGATTCTGGAATAACCTTTCATATGCGCTGTTCATGTCATTCCCTCTTCTAAGATCACATCTTGGAACGGCAACGGGAAGGGATGGGATCCTTCTTTGTCACCTTGTGAAGTTATCTAAAGTCTACCTTGATTCATAGATAGCAAACTCTTCTCGTTTTTTTTATTAATAACTATTGGGCCAATAGCTCGTGCTAACTCTGAATATGATACCGGCGTCAAGCATTCGTTTAATCTCCTTTTCCACCGTCTCAGCATAATTCGGGTTCATTCGTCTAGGCCTTTGTTTCACAGGCTTGGTGCCTTACCTCCCGCATCTGATTTGTGCTTGCAAATATAAAAAGGTATGCCTTTAAGATCGTGGTATGTCCACGCGAGCACATCTTTGTACTCTTATCTTGGCTTGTTCAAGAAGTTTTCCCGGGCGGAGCGTTCTTCACCCGAGGTGCTCAAATTATCCGTGGCATGGTATAAAGTATAGTATCCTCCGCCTAAGTGGATCAACACCCGGCTCGGCATTTCAAAGCCACGGTACGGTCCCTTCAGCCTAATGTTGAATCACCTACCTTGGCCTGTTGCAGCCAAGGCCTGCCTAAGAAAATCATATGATCCTGCTCAGTAGTAAGCGATATAACAAAATAGACTACATAGGAGCATCCTTGGATAAAAATTCTTATGTCTTTCTGAATCCCCTCAGAGGCTACGCCTCGCTGATCAGCCATCCTCAACTTGAATGGGTGCCTTTCGACGAATAGTACACCCCAATATCAAAGACCGGGTTGTAAACCCCCGTCTAGAATAGTTATTTCAAAGTGCCGTTCATCGCCCCTAAGAATTATTCAAACTCAACCTCACTTCCCTTTCTTTCGGGAATCACAACCCTCTGAATGATTACATCGCCCTATCTCTGCGGCTCCCTTCTCGGACGAGCCCCCGCCCATTTTTATATTTATAGGCTGATTGACACGGCGCCTAAAGCATGCTTCAGAATCCGGTCTCCCCGGTGGACAATGAAACCATTAAAGGCCGGCCTATTTTCCTTCTTCAAATCATCATACACGACAGGCGCCTTCCCTTTTTTTTTACCCTGGCTCGCTCTTCTGGCGTCAACTGCTTGAGCTTACTCTCTATTTGACCTGCACAGATCTAGGTATGAAGTCAGGTTTATTAACGGAGGTCACTCCACGGCTTTCTGTGCAACAGCTCCCTTCCTCGCTATATTCTCCGCCTTATCAGGGAGCAAGTTAGGCGCGAGAGAAATAAAATCTATCAACGGGACTGTCACCGGCTTCCCGATCATTTTGGATTGTTCCTTCTATTCATAACTCCGTTCTTTATCAGGCGTCTCAGCCTGGCTTTCTATGGTCGAGTCTGCACAGGCGGAGGATACGGATACTTCAACATCTTTTGCAGATTCGGTTTATCTTCTCCTCTGCGCTTCCCGCGCTCCGCGTTCTTCACGTCTTACTTGCTTTTGCAAATTCCTACACTCTTCTCTCGGAGAGGGCGATGCCTCCTGGTCTCGATCGCCTTTACCGGCGCCTTTCTGATCCCTCCTCGTCTGGTGAGACTCTGTGAATTTCGTGTTTCGGGCTCTTCTCGGTGATCACCCGGCCCGCATGATCTGCACATCAGCTTAGGGGTCTTCGACTCGGTACAATCTCTTTCAAAGTGGCCCCATAGCGAACACTTTCTGCATTGTACAATCAATCGAACGTCCATGTCCCGCTCAATCGGGCCTCTTTGCTGCCCCTGATAGTCATTGTTCCTTCCTCTCATCCAGCAAGAAAACGCACACTTTTGAAACTACAACAACAACTACTAAATAGCTAACTAATAACTAATATTAAATAGCCAAGAAAGACGGCTTTCGCCCTTTACGTAATGCCGCCGTTGCTTGTTGGGTTACTCTTTTCATTTGTTTGATTCCACTTTGCACAGGAGCGCCCAGTTCTGAGTCCCACCTTCCAGCTTCGAAGAAAGAAGTTCTAGTCCGCCTTGCCCCGAAAGACAAGGTTCCAAATTCCCATTCTTCCCTATTACGGCTTTGCCCGTCCGTACGTTTGAAGAGGCTTAGGGTTGGTTCTTCCCTTATTATTTTTTATAGTTAGGTTTGTCGTAGTTAAACCCAGAAGGACGAAGCGAGGTTTTATTCTCCCTTTGTGTTCCATAAGAAACCTGAACTTGTAGCTCCGTCAGCCGCACTTGTTGCTCCATCAACTGTGCTGTCAGAAACAGGAACTGTCCTCTATCCTCTCTATTTCTAGCCATTGTGGGTCGGGCTGCCCCTGAAATTAACAGATTTAGGGGAGGAGAACAACTTCATTACTGGTGGTGGTATCTTCACGAGGGATTGGAAAAGCGATTTATCTAACCAGAACTTTAGGGGTTCCGTAGAGAGGAGATAGAAAATAAGTCTTTTAAAGAGCCCTCCTGTGACATGAGGGGCAGTGGAAGCGAAGTAGAGGAGACCGGCAACTACTTAGCTGTCAACGACGTCCGCTTTCTTACAAATCTTTATGCGGGTACACCTTCGAAACATGAGACTAAAGACCTTTCTTGAGGCGCTTTAAGAAAAGAAGCCGAGCTTGGTTCTCGCGAACATATATGCACCTTCTTTGAAACAGGAGTCCGGGCTGTGCCTCATCCTGATTCTTCCAAAAATCAAAGATTGATGAACGAAACGAAGCTGTGCTTTTTCCATCCCTGCATCGACCGACTGAAAGGGAGAGGGCTTCTCGCCCGATCCGAATAATCATATATAGTATACTACCTTTCTTAACCTTAACCCTAAGCACAATAAAGTAGCCTCAATGCAGCACTATAACTAAGACTAATACTTGTTGACCTCCCTTCAACTACCGGAACATAAGCAGTTTTCTCCACCCTTTGGGGGTCAGGTATGTAAGAGCGGCTCAATCCAGAGAGGTAGGGCCCGGCCGGCAATGTACGGAACGCGGGCATACCAGGTAAACCACCTTCTTTCTTGGCATCCCATTTAGTGCTAAAGTCTTCTCTCTTGAAGCTTTTTTCTTTCCCTCTCCTTATGGTCGAGCAAGTAAACTCCCTATGGTCGAGCTTGTTCTCACATCCTGTAAGCAATATTATTTTTCAACCATTGGAGTGTGACGGCTGCGCCTTACTCCTTTCATTCAAATAGCGATTCCAAACCTCGTTTCATAAAGGCATTCCGGGTTGACTGATTACATACGACCAGTGTCCGAAGCTGCTGCTACCGAGGCACATGTTTTCTGAGGAGGAAGCCTATTCTTCTACCAATTCACCCGTACGCAATAATCTTTTAGAATAGAATTGAAAATGGAATCTATGTATAAAAAGAGATGGCAATAGCATTATTAGAATAATATGGGTAAGAAAGATTAAGGGTTTGCTGGCGTGGGAAGAGAGTAAACAAAGTCAGGTTGAGAAAGTACACCTGCCCCCCTTACTCCATAGGGCCGAGACCTTAAATAAAAATAGAAGCTGTTGAGAATGCAGGGCTTGGAAGCCAGGGAAGTGAAACTTCTTATATTTATTATATCTTTATTCGCGCTCTTTTCGTGGAATGCTCGACTTTAACGTCCCTTTTGGACTCGTTTCGAAGCCTTCATTTTCAGTTGGTACAGATCCAGGCGACCTAGTTGACTCATCAATAGTTGCTGTTTCAGCTTTTACCTCTTCTTGTGCCCTTTGGGCTGTCATCGGGATGATATAAACCTCCTAGTCTTCTTAACTTAATGTGGCAAAGCCAGACGCCTCTTCATAAGGTAACCGATTCTACGGCCGTTCTCTAAGAGAAAGATTTTTTCATACTTCGTACGCATCTTTCAGACTTGCGGGGGCAGCTTTCTCTATAGATCTTTTGTCGTAGAATGAATGTAATGTAGCTGTCCCACTTCCTTGAACAGGCTGGCTTACGGGCTTGGACCGGTATCTCTAGCAGCAGGGCGAGGATGTGAGAACAAGCTCGACCAACGGGAGAGGTGAGAGTAGTAATTTCTTCTTGAAACACCTTACTTAAACCGCATTTTCCTTTCCTAAAGTGCCCTATTTTTCTGCAAACAGGGGAAGAAGCCATGATCCCAGCTACAACTTCAATTGGGCCCATAAGGGACTCTAGGCTCGAAGTGCAGCTACCTTACTTTACTGGTCCCAGACCACCGCTTGCTCCGATCAACATCAGGACGACGGACTGAGTGCCAACTGCTGATCACGAACTCCATACCTACCAAAAGGCAAGGGAGAAAAAGAACCAACTTCGACGGATGAGCTAGGCCAGGCTTTCGTACCATTTTAAATTTATCCACGAACTTAGGGACCTTTCTATGAGCCCGAGGATCTACTCTATATAATTATTCCGGTTGCTCTGACATTCGGGAGTGAGGTTGAATCACTAACTTCGGGACTGAAGTCCCCCCTTTAAGCTACCCAAATCAAATAAGTCAGTCTCAAGATTTCGTTCTGCTGTGACGAGTGCATAATCCGATCAGTCTATCTATATACGACATTCTCCCACTCCCGAGTCCTATTCCGATCGATACCCATTTCGGCACTTTGCCGTTGTTCTTTCGTCTAATGATTCTCCATCCGCAACAAACAGAACAAAATCGTACTATGGCTAATTGTCTTCTATGCATGGCGACTATTTAAGTAGAGCAATTATAGACGAAGAAATGTTGGTTGTAAGAGAACTCGATCGGACGAATAGCTATTTAAAACTCTCAGTTCTCGAAGAGGAATTGACACAAACATAGAAAAAGGGAATGGGCGAGAGGTACAACAGGGGTTCAGGCGGAACGGCCAACGACTGCGGTTTCATGTTGGTTTATTAGAGCTCTGATCTTCCTTTGCATTTCAATCCCGCTCTCCGACCTGTAATTAGACTAAACGGTTGACATCCCGGTCGGGACTCGGTCAGCTTAGTCAGTTCAATTCCAGGTCTCTATCGTTTGTATCCGTCTCTCTCGGACTAGGGAACGGAATAGCCAATTGTCACTTTCGAACAAGAACATCTTCGCTAGTGGAATGCTTGACACATGTGGTTCGGTGGATGTATCTTGGGTTGAGTTGAGTAGATTTCCCCGTCTCGATGTCAGATAATAAAGTCTCAGTCCAGCAAACACAAAAGGTTGCTGCTTCCTGGTATCTATAAATTGAATTCCTTTTCCCGGACCCATCCGTCAGAGTCGGCATCAATACCCGAAACTAGCCCTTAGCGCAAGCACTAAGCAAGTCAACTACCTTTTCAACAACTTTAATTATATGTTATGTGAATTTCTCTAAAAGTAGAGGGTGGGCAAGTTGTTTGCCAGCTCATCAAGCTTCCAAGATCTAGCCGCCGGCCACTTCCACCTGTTATCTTCAATAATTGTGTTGACTTTGGCATAGACCGGAATAGCTGCATCATAACAGATTCTACTACCATACTTCTGAACAATGGGACCGAAAGGATGCCTGTTGTCGAACCAAAGGAAAGTACCCTCCCCATTACCCACTTTGGACCGGATGAAAGGTCTCACAGTGTCCCTCAAGTTAAGCAATTTCCTCCAATTCCAGGAACAGTCATTGGGAACGGAGATGCCCCACACACTCCTACCTTTCAAGAAGTCACTATTAATCCAGGAAGTCCAGATGGTATGTGAGTTAGAGGCAATGTTCCACAAATGTCTGGTAATAGCCGCCTTATTCCAATCATGAACTCTCTTGAGGCCAAGCCCTCCTTCCTCTCTCGGGAGGCAGACCACGTCCCAAGCCACCTTGGCAGCCTTAGAGATCCCAACTGCACCATGCCAGAGGAAAGATCTGAGGATCTGGTCAATAACCTTGCACACTTCCTTCGGCAAAATGAAAATGCTACTCCAGTAGACCTGAATACTGAACAACACTGATCTGATGAGCTGAAGTCTACCCGCATAGGAAAGCCGTTTGCTAGTCCAAGATTCAACCCTGTTGGTAATCTTATCAATGAGAGGCCTACAGTCTCTGGCTGTGAGTCTAGTGGAAATAAGGGGCACTCCAAGATACTTGATGGGCAAGGTCCCTTCTTTGAAGCCAAAAAGGTTCTCAACATTGTGCTTAGTATCTTCATCCATCCCAGCACTGAAAAATTGGCTTTTGTCAGGATTTGCCATCAACCCTGAGAGAGCAGAAAAGGAATCAAAACTTTTTTTAATGACAGAGGCTGATTGGAGATCTCCTTGGCAGAATAACAGGAGATCATCAGCAAAACAAAGGTGAGTCAAATCCAGCTTAGCACATCTCGGGTGGTGAGAGAACCTTCCATTACTAGAAGCTTTGGCAAGGATCCTGGAAAAGACTTCCATAGCAAGAACAAACAGATAGGGGGAAAGTGGATCCTCTTGTCTCAGCCCCTTCCCTCCGGAGAAAGAGCCCTCAAGCCCCCCATTGATGGAGACCGAGAACTTGGGGGTGGTGATACAAGCCGCAATGCACTCAATCAGATGGGCAGGAAGGTCAACAGCTTTCAAAATCCCCAGAATGAAATCCCAATGCACTGAGTCGTAGGCTTTCTTCAAATCCATTTTGATGGCACACCGAGGCTTCCCTGTCTTCCTGTGGTAGTTTATAAGGACTGAGCCAAAAGGACATTATCTTTAATCTTCCTCCCTTCAACAAAAGCAGACTGGGTGGGGCTAATGATCTTGGGAAGCAAGCCTTTGATCCTATTAGCAATCAACTGGGTAATACACTTATAGATCGTATTGCAGCAGGAAATAGGCCGAAAATCTCCCATGACTGTAGGATTAGGCACCAAAACCATGATAGTGGAGTTAACTTCCCTTAGAAGCTTGCCTGAAGCAAAGAAAGACTTTATGGCTTCTATCACATCCTGACTCACAATCTCCCAAGCACTTTTTAAGAAGTGGGCAGAATACCCATCAGGGCCCGGGGCCTTGTTACTGTTAAGGGAGAACATAGTTATTTTCATTTCCTCTGCTTCCACGGGAAGGGACAAAAGGCATCTGTCCTCCTGGGAAAAGGTTAAATAAAAAATCCCTCTAATCTCTGCCACCAACTCTCTTTCCAAAGTAGGGTCACCACCAAAAAGATGCTGGAAAAAGGAGACAGCCTCTTGACTAACAGCTTTATGGTCTTCCAACTTCTCCCCCTCGGCATTGTAAACACTCAACAATCTGTTCTTGGACTGCCTAGCTCTCACCACCTTGTGAAAAAACCCCGTGTTACTATCCCCCAGCTTAAGTCACTGAATTCTGGACTTCTGTTTGAGGTAGGCCTCTTCCATAAGAGTGAAATGAGTAAAAACTTTCAAACTCTCTTTTTCTGCATTAGCTAGGTCAGAGTTGGAAGGATCCTGCAAGTGGAGTAACTGCAATCTAGTAAGGTCCTCTCTAGCTTGGGCAACCTTAGAGTTGATGCTAAATAGTGTTTGGAATTAAAGATCTTCAATTCAGCCTTGAGACCTTTCAGCTTGGTGCACAGCCTGAACATAGGAGTACCCTCCACTGGAGTACTCCAAACTTGCTCAACCAAAGGGGCAAACTCCCACTTCTCTACTAAGGGGAGGTCCAGAAATTAAATAATTTGAAAGGCTTCTTCCCTGTGACCAACTTCTGCCTGATGGTAACTATCCCCGGGGTATGATCAGAAAGACCTGGCCCTGTGAAGTCTGCTTCAGAGTTCGGGAAGGTAGCAAGCCAACTGTCATTAACCAACACTCAGTCAAGCTTCCTGGCAATAATCTGCTCACTATCTCTGCGGTTGGACCAAGTGTAGAGCGGGCCCTTAAAAGGGAGGTCAAACAGATCTATATCTAACAAGCATTGGTGGAGGTCAGTATTATGGCTTCTCCCACTCCCACCCATCTTTTCCTCATGGAATCTAGAAGAATTAAAATCTCCCAGAACAATCCAGGCTTGGTCAATCACTACACTGCTCATTCTCTTCAAATCAGCCCACAAAGCCTTCCTCAGATTCACTTTATTCGAACCATAACAAACGGACGCCCTGAAATCCCCTTTCTGATTGATGAAGCTGCAAAACACATGGATAATCTGATCACTTCTGTACATAGGGGTCACTTTTAGAATCAACGGATCCCAACCAACCCAAATTCTGCCCAACAATGCATGGTCATAATTCTCAAAAACCTCCCAATCCCAAAAAACCTTCCTGCTAATCATGTCTTTATTGATGGATCTTGTGCGGGTTAAGAGTCAAAATTCGTGGTAAACCTGTGGGGTAGGCGCCTCTTGGCCTCTCGCAGAAAAGCTCGTTGCACTCCACCTCTCAATCAGTCCCTGAAATAGAATAGAGAAAAATCATACGTAGAAGCGACCCGACCTCTTTCCTTTGCCCTTTCGTGCTCGGCTCCCTCACGGAACATTCGCTCATTCCCTTGATCCGTCTACCACACAAACACAGTCGGAATGGACGCACCAGTCAATGAATTTGAAAAGTAAATAGATTGTTCCGATCGAGATAAATTTATTAGGATCTGTGCGACCAACAAATATCACGGTATTCTCCTCCAGGTCACACAATGGAATAGCAGTCAAACTACGTAATTTGGTATCGTATATAATCTAAACCATCAAATCCAGTTATTGCTGCCTGCCGCGAGAGACACAAGGTCGAAGAAAGGCTTTCGCATCCAAAGCCAATTCCGGAATACAAGACCAAAAGTCGAGCTGTTGTACCGGTTTAAAAGTCAGAATGAAAAGTGGTTGAGCCTGCTAGGAAGAGACATTATGACTCAAGTGTTTTTATCCTTAGGACAGCTTGGGAAAGCTGGGTTCGTGATCTGTCTGTCCTTCGTATAATGGTTTTTGCAACAAGTCAATAAAATCGTATATAATAATAAGTGGTCGATCTCTGTGTCTTTGTCCCTTCACGCCTGGTTCACTATTTCCGTCTGCTATGTATGGCGGTAACGAAAAATATCCGAAAGGAGAGGAAACTGACCGGGGTTTCTTTTTCGTACTGGAGTTATAACATTTTAATTTCTCTGACATTTCTCAAGTCTTCCCTATGATCGACCTATTCGAGTTCATCGCTGATGTTTTTTCTCTCTCTAACGAGGCCGCAGGCGCCAGCACCGGCTGAAGTTGCCCACCCCGCTCCCGCTCAAAACGAGCGTGCGGCACTGCAAAGGGACATTCACACTTTGATTCGGGAGCAACTTCAAGATTGTGCAAAGGGGAAAGGGGGGCTCGTGCACTCGCCGGAAATGATGGAACTATACTCCAGTAGCGCGAAGGCAATAATGTCTTACGATCTTGAAATCTCCGCGGAGACGTCGGCAGCCGACCTCCGCGAATGGGTGGATAAAATAAGGGGGGACCCGGAACTCCTCAAGCCACTCATAAAGGAATGGGCGTAGTCTGTCTGCTCTTTCATAAAAGAGCCGTTATTCCCGGCATAGAAGTCTCTCGCGCGGGCGAAGGAGATGCATTTCTGGTTTCTGGTACTGGACAAGCTCTTAGGGAATAATATCTTTCTTATTTATGCCTTTTTTTCCCATGACGACTAGGAACGGGCAAATAAAAAATTTCACTTTGAATTTCGGACCTCAACATCCTGCTGCTCATGGTGTTTTACGATTAGTATTGGAAATGAACGGAGAAGTGGTGGAACGTGCGGAACCACATATTGGATTACTCCATAGAGGGACTGAGAAATTAATAGAGTACAAAACTTATCTTCAAGCTTTACCTTATTCTGATCGTTCAGAGGGCGATCGCGGAGTCACTGAATGAAGTCCTCCGTTTCTTTCGGAGGTGCTGACCCGCAGCGAGGCAGAGATGACTAAGTGACATATGGAATATGGCGACGACAACAGCATGTCGTAGAAGGAGATAACAGGTGGAGCCAACGACCCACTAAGACTAACGTATCTACAACTACATCCCCGAGCAGCAGTCAAACGGGGGCGTGAATGCAAGATGCCAGCGGAATGATCGGCCGGACAGAGGCTAGGGCTGCTTCCTTCCCACCGCGTCCTTCCTTGTGTGTCGGAGATACAAAGCGAGTGCACCGGAAAAGAGCGGGAACTGGGTCGATCTATTCTATGGCGAAGCATCCGAAGCATAACTGCACACTCACACGATCTTTGCCGAGAGATAGGAGCATTCGGTGGAACCGGTGAACTACACTTGCTTCTGGATAGATGTGTGGGACAGAGGGCTCGTGGTACCTTCTGCCCACCCTTCCTCCTCCGCTTTGATAACCGTGTGAACGGAGAGTGGGCAGAAGGGAAGGAGGTCCTCATACGGAGTCGCACACTTACTTGAGCAGTGCGGGAGACTGGGGAATGGGTCGAGTAAACTCCCCCTGGGCCGGAAAAATAACAGACGAAGTCAGCCTTTGATTTGATTGGTATTGATTTTTTCTTAGTGATTGGAAAGGAGGGCGTCTGGGTATGTTATAGAAAGGGAAGGCAGAGGTAGTACTTCGAATGGCGAAGAGAGGCGGCTCGGCAGGGAAGGAATGGGAAATCGTCAAGGATGACTTCTTTGTTGGCGAAACGAAGGGGGGGGGACCACGCCAGTGATTCTCTGAGCCGGTCTGGATTTCCAACGCCTCGGGAAACTGGTCGAGATAGATGACCCCTTTTCCCCTCTTCCTTACCGGGAGGGCAATCTTCTCTTATGGCCTTCACCTCCCGCCCGGCCCGGAAATAGAACCCAGCCCCCCCCCCTTCTGATCCATTCATTTCTGCAAGCAGGGGGGATCCAGAGCTAAGCCCCCCTCCTATTCGAGGCCGGGTGGCCTCGCCCCACAAGCACCCAACCTTCCTTTTGCTCTTCCTTCGGTTTGGCTCCACGAACGCGCCACCTAGGAGCCCTACTAATATTAAAAAGGCGCTACTTCAATTCCAGCGCAAGCCCCCTTGACTATAAGCAAAGTACCAAAGGTGCGCTCCGCCCAGCAAGAAAACGCATTACGGGAACCTTACGGGAATCAAGGGCTTATATATCACTCTAAAAACAAGCGCAAGCGCGCTAGCAAGAAAACGCACACTTTTGAAACTACAACTACTACAAGGCGCTAACGCCTTACGGCTTTCGCGCTCAGCAAGAAAACGGATGCGCGTTGCTAACGCCTTACGGCTGGCTTTCGCGCTAGCGCGCTCGTCCGTTGCTTGTTTGCTTGTTCCGTTGCTTGTTGGGTTTGCGACTGAAGGAAGTAGGGCTCCTATTGAAACGCTTTCCCTCCCTCAAAAGGCGGACCAGCTTTCAATACTAGTTGTTACGTTACGCTGCCATTTTTCCAATAGAATTGAATAGCATGGCCTGGGGCTAAGGTAACTCAAGTGGGAGAGCCGTGTTATGGGTGACCTTATTGCACGGTTCAGAGAGCACTTGTGTATGTGATGCAAGTGAACGTGTACAAAAAAGCTGTCGTAAAGTTTCGTTGTTCGTTCCGTCGTCGACCCTATCTATGTTTCTACGATGGCCCAAGAACACGCTCATTCTTCAGCCGTAGAGAGACTTTTGAATTGCGAGGTACCATTACGAGCTCAATATATACGAGTGTCATTCCGTGAAATAACTCGAATTTCAAATCATTCACTTGCTTCAACTACTCATGCTATGGATGTGGGAGCATCAACTCCGTCCCTGTGGGCTTCTGAGGAGCGGGAGA